TCTAGGTTCATCGATATTGAATCAATTGAACGTACTTCTAATACCTGTTCCACTTTTGGAAGACCCTGTGTTATATCACCGGATCTCGATTTTTCATATATAAACGTAACTAATATATCTCCTTCATAAAGGATTTCTCCATAATGGCCATGAACAGTTGCTCCTGGAGTCGCCAAATAAGGGTTAGCCGATCTTATTACTACAGAATCAATTTGAACAATTAAAACTTGACCGGATTTTGGGTGTGGTCCGTTTTTAGCTATACGTACATTTTTACAAATAAATTGCCCAATTCTAATTATTGTAAATGCTTTTTCACAATAATTAGAATTATGATGATAATTATGATGGAGAAAATGCCAATTAAAATGGAATGGATTCAAAACAATGTTACTGCACAGATCGGGCTTATAAATTCTCCCGTTTTCGTCCATTAAATAATATTTAAATACTTGAAAAGTTTCCTTTAAATTGTCAAGTTGCAAATATTTAGTTACCGAGATCTGATTATGAGTTATTAAAGGGTAAAATGAATAAAAAATTGCAACTTGAAGGGCTATTCCTAAAGGGCCTAACGAATTCCTAATTGGAATTAGAGGATCTCTTTGAATTGATTCTTTTCTCACATTGTGATATTTTACATCGTTGAATGGGCCCATTTGAAAACAATTAGATGATGACAAAATTATCAAAGATCGGCGGCATTCGTTATTTCTATTCAACAACATACGAATAGTTCCGTGATTTTGGCTAATTGATTGTGGAATCTTTGCCTTGGAATAAATAGAATAAAATGGATTGATATTGGTGCGACCTGACTCATTATAAGAGATCAATCCTGAACCGGACGAATCATTCCTTTTTCTGATATACGAAATATGGGATTTCAGTAAGTCAATTCTTAGGAAATCTCGAATTAGACCATTTGTACTTACTTCAACAAAATAAGGGCGGGCCTTTTCGATAGAAGAACTCTTTTTGTCTTGATCCCAATTCAAGACTAAACAAGTTCGAACTAATTGAATGCTTGTGTCAGAAATTCCCCGAATTGTTTTTCCATTTCCATAAAGAATATAATTGAAAACTTTAAGTTCCAGATTATCCCTTTCCTGCAACAGATCCTGGGGGAAAAGTTTTACTAAATTGATACCATCCGCTATTTCATATATAATTACGGGTCGAACCAAAACAAAATACTTTTTCTTGATGGGTGTGATCCATTGGGCATAGATCCAATTTTTGGATTTTTTTGATTCCTTAGAATTTTTTTTTTGTACCGTTCCGGGTGGTATCAAGATGCCACTGTGTCGGGATATCTTATCCATCTCTCCAGGAAAATGGATATCCCCAGAAAAAATTTTGAATTCAATCCTTTTTTTTTTCTTCTCCACTCGGACCAATCCGCCTACTCGGCTTCTTATATTAAAAGTTATTGGTGTATCTACTCCAATGATACTATTGTTCCGTACCATTATGGAAGAAGATTCGGGTAAAATATGCACTTCCTCGGGAATGAAAAAAAATCGATCCACTTTCATTTGGTATTTTGGTTTAAATTCTTTGACTCCTCGATACTCAATTAAATCCTCTTTTTTGAAAATGGAATCAACTCCTATAGTCCTATATTTAGTAATTCCCGAACTCTTTTTTCTGTATTGAGGATCATCGAAATAAGCAAGAATACTATTTCTACGAAAAATACCATTGATAGGTATTTCAATCGAGATACAGGAAGGGGACATTAGTTCTTTGTTTCGTTCTTGAATCGATTGGAATGGAATGATGAATTTATTTCTTCGCCTCTTTGCCAATAACTCTAAATTATCGTGGAGAATAGGAGGATAGATGAAATTACAATTACCCATACATATGATTCGATTAATCCCTGAATAATCAGGAATCCTGCTTTCTTTTTTACCAGAAAGATTTGAACTAAAGAATTTTTGTCTTACTTTATCATTACTTACTAAAAGGTTAGAAATATCTCTTCTTCCGGAAGAAAGAGAATCAATGTTCATTTGATCTTGATCCTTGTGGAGTGAAAAAGGGACTGCGTCAGACCTGCATGACCTTCCTGATAATATCCATAAATGACTTGTTTTTGGTAAGATATGGACATTACTATATGTAAATTCGGGTGCATGGTACACATCGGTACTCCAATGCATTTCTCCCTCTAAGTCAGAATAAATATGTTTTCGAACCCTTTCTTTTAAATTCAAAGTGTATGTTCCCCCGCGAATCTCAGCAATCACTTGTTCTGACTCTACATATTGATCATTTTGAACTAATAGAAAACTTTTTGGCGGAATAGTCACGTTATGTATAATATCTTCACTTTCAATAGTTACATACAAGTCCATAGAACATAGAAAAGCAGGATGCCCATGACGTGTACGTGTAGGCTGAACCAAATCCTCATTGAATTTCATTTTTCCATTAGAAGGGGCTCGCACATGTTCTGCAGTACCCCCCGTGAATACTCCGCCAGTATGAAAAG